CGGATCATATCGGAAAACAATTTACAAAAACTCTTCACTTTCAATCCTAAAAAAAACTTTAATAAAAAATCTTATAGATAAATTTGGAATAAATCGGATTCATGGTATCCTTCTTCCGGATACCGATTACCAAGAATTTGAACAGAAAAAAAATGAATTTGCTAAAAATAAAAACCCATTATCAACAGAAATTGTTAATTTATTAAGTAAATTTGTTAGAAAATCAGGATACACCAACCTGAATGGGAAGGGCCTTTCTTTATTTTCAGAAGGAAGAATACATTCCGAAAACGGAACAAAATATTTAAAATATTTATTAACTAATGATGTTACTGGTCAAAAAATTAGCAGAAAATCGAGTAGACTAAAAGAAATCATTAAAAAAGTCCCTCGATGGTCATACCAATTAATCACCGAGTTAGAACAACAATCAGGAGAGTATCAAGAAGATGTACCAATAGATCACGAAATTCGTTCAAGAAAGGGCAGACGTGTAGTAATTTTTACTGCTAAGAAGCCGAATACTGATCCTGATCCTAATACTACGGATACTAATACACCCGATCAAACAGATGAAGTGGCTTTGATACGTTATTCACAACAATCAGACTTTCGACGAGGTATAATCAAAGGTTCTATGCGGTCTCAAAGGCGTAAAATAGTTATTTTCGACTTGTTTCAAGCAAATGTGCATTCCCTTCTTTTTTTGGACAGAATAAAAAAATCCCTTCTTTTTTCTTTTGATTTCTCCGGGTTGATTAAACTAATTTTTAGAAATTGGGTGGCAAAACGGGAAACATTCCAAATTGTAGAGTACACAGAGGAGCAAACAAAAAGAGAAGAAAAAAAAGAAAAGAAAAAAAGAAACGAGAACGCGCGCATAGAGATAGCAGAAGCCTGGGATACCATCCCGTGTGCACAAATAATAAGAGGTTGCATGTTACTAACCCAATCTATTTTTAGAAAATATATTATATTACCTTCATTCATAATTGCAAAAAATATTGGACGTATATTCCTATTTCAACTTCCGGAATGGTCTGAGGATTTTCAAGAATGGAATAGAGAGATGCATGTTAAATGTACCTATAATGGTGTTCCGTTATCCGAAACAGAATTTCCGAAAAATTGGTTGACAGATGGTATTCAGATAAAAATATTATTTCCTTTCTGTTTGAAACCTTGGCACAAATCGAAATTACACTCCTTTGAGAAAGATCTAATGAAAAAGAAACAAGAAAAAGATGATTTTTGTTTTTTAACAGTTTGGGGGACGGAAGCTGAACTTCCTTTTGGTTTGCCCCGAAAACGACCTTCTTTTTTTAAACCTATTTTTAAGGAAGTCAAAAAAAAAATAGGAAAATTAAAAAAGAAGTATTTTCGGATTCTAATAGTTTTCAAAGGAAAAACTAAATTATTTCAAAAAGTTTCAAAAGAAACAAAAAAATGGGTTATCAAAAGTGTTATTTTTATAAAAAAACTAAGAAAAGAATTTTCCAAAGTAAATCCAATTCTATTATTTCGATTAAGAGAAGTACAAGGATATGAATCAAGCGAAATTAAAGAAGAAAAAGATTCCATAATAAGCAATCAGATAAGGCACGAATCATTTAGTCAAATTGTATCTCCGAGTTGGACAAATTCTTCATTGACAGAAAAAAAACTGAAGGATCTGACTGATAGAACAAGTACAATTCGAAATCAAATAGAAAGAATCACAAAAGATAAAAAAAAAGTAACTCATAATCTTAGTCTTAACGAAAAAAGTTGTAATCCTAAAAGATTCGAAAAATGGCAAATATTAAAAAGAAGAAATGCTCAAATAGGCTGTAAATTACCCCTTTTTTTTCAATTTTTTATTGAAAGAATATATACAAATATATTTTTATCTATCATTAATATTCCCAGAATGAATACGGAATTTTTTCTTGAATCAACAAAAAAAATGATTGATAAATACATTTACAATAATCAAAGAAAACAAGAAAGAATTAATCAAAAAAAGAAAATTTCAATTCTGTTTATTTCGACTATAAAAAAGCCACTTGATAATATTAGTAATCGTAAAACAAATTCACATATTTTTTATGACTTATCTTACGTATCACAAGCATATATATTTTACAAATTATCACAAATCCAAGTTAGTAACTCGTCTAAATTAAGATCTGTTCTTCAATATCAAGGAATCCCCCCTTTTCTTAAGCCTGAAATAAAGAATTCTTTTAAAACACAAGAAGTGGTTCATTCGCAATTAGGGGATAAGCAACTTCCGATTTCTGAAACGAATCAATGGAAAAACTGGTTACAAGGACATTATCAATACGATTTATCTCAGATCAGATGGTCTAGATTAATAGCAGAAAAATGGCGAAATAAAGTTCAGCAACGTCGTATAACTAAAAAGAAAAATTTAAACAAAGGGCATTCATATGAAAAAGACCAATTAATTGATTCCAAAAAACAATTTGGAGTCTATTCATTATCTAATCAAAAAGATAATTTTCAAAAATACTATAAATATGAGCTTTTATCATATAAATTTCTTAATTATAAAAAATGCTTTTTTTATAGATCTCCTTTTGAAATAATTAAGAACCCAGAGATTTCTTATAATTATAACGTGCCTAAAGAGACCTTTTTTGATATGCTGAGGAACATCATCCCTATTAATAATTTTCTAGGAAAGATTGATATTCTATATATAGAAAATAATATAGAAAATAGGCAAAAAAGGGATGATAGAAAATATTTTGATTGGAAAATTCTCAATTTTGATCTGAGACAAAAAGTCGATATTGAAACTTGGATGATGATTAATAGCAATAGGAATCAAAATACTCAAATTCGTATTAAAAATTCTCAAAAAGTGTCTAAAAAACATCTTTTTTATCTTATAATTCCAGAACTAAATCCATCAAACTCAAACAAAGGATTTTTTGATTGGATGGGAATGAATGAAAAAATGCTAAAACGTCCCATATCGAATTTGGAACTTTGGTTCTTCCCAGAATTTGTGTTACTTTATAATGCATATAAAAAAAAACCTTGGTTTATACCAAGCAAATTACTTCTTTTAAATTTGAATAGCAATGAAAATAGTAGTCAAAATAAAAAGATCAATGAAAAGGAAAAAGGAAGTTTTTTGATAACATTGAATAAAAAACCTCGAAATCCCGAAGAAAAAGAACCCACAAGCCCAGGAGATCTTAGGTCCAGTCTCTTACAACAAAAAGATATTAAAGAAAATGATGCAAGATTAGACATGAAAAGGGGGAAAAAGAAAAAACAATACAAAAGCAACACGGAAGCAGAACTAGATTTGTTCCTGAAACGTTATTTGCTTTTTCAATTGCGATGGAACGATATTTTGAATGAAAGAATGATCAATAATATCAAGGTATATTGTCTTCTGCTTAGGTTGATAGATCCAAAAAAAATTACTATATCCTCGATTCAAAAGAGAGAAATAGGTTTGGATATAATGCTGATTCAGAAAAATTTAACTCTTACCGAATTGATGAAAAAAGGAATATTGATTATAGAACCCGTTCGTCTGTCTGGAAAAAAAGATGGACAACTTATTATGTATCAAACCTTAGGTATTTCGTTGGTTCATAACAGTAAGCACCAAACTAATCAAAAATACCAAGAGCAAAAAGATGTTTCTAAGAAAAATGTTGATGAAACTATTTCACCACATCAAAGAATAACTGGAAATAGAGACAAAAATGATTTTGATTTGCTTGTTCCTGAAAATATTTTCTCGGCTAGGCGTCGTAGAAAATTGAGAATTCTAATTTGTTTCAACTCAAAAAATAGAAATGATATAGATAGAAATTTAGTATTTTGGAACGGAAAGAACGTAAAAAACAGCAGCCAAGTTTCACATGACAATAACCATCTTGATAGAGAGAAAAATCAATTAATGAAATTAAAGCTCTTTCTTTGGCCTAATTATCGATTAGAAGATTTAGTTTGTATGAATCGTTATTGGTTTGATACCAATAATGGCAGTCGTTTCAGTATGTTAAGGATACACCCGTATCCACAATTTAAAATTTGTTGATAATATACCTTTTTTATATATCCTATCACCCTATAACTATTGATAGGGTATATGAATGATAGGGTATATGAAAATAGAATTCGAATGTAGGGTATGAGAAAGGAAAAAATATAAAATATAGGGATCGCATGTCTTTCTCACATTTCATTCTAGTATCCAATATAAAATCAATAATGTCTCAATTACATTTCGAAATGTAATTGAGACATTATTGATTTTAGATCTAAATTCTTCGACGTGAAAAAGTACTAACCCCTTTCTATCCCTATCTAAATCCAATTTGAAATCGGATTGATTGATTTGAATTCAAAAAATTAGGAGTTTCTAGAAAAATTTCAATTATATTATTGTATATACTACATTCAAATGAATGGCATTATTATTACTGATCGGTAAAATACATATCTGTAAAAAGGGAAAGGGGGAATTTTTTTATGGTAAAAAATTCATTCATTTCGGTTATTTCTAAAAAAGAAAAGGAAGAAAACAGGGGGTCTGTTGAATTTCAAGTAGTTAGTTTTACCACTAAGATAAGGAGACTTACTTCACATTTGGAATTGCACAAAAAAGACTCTTCATCTCAGAGAGGTTTGAGAAAAATTTTGGGAAAACGTCAACGGCTGCTAGCCTATTTGTCAAAAAGAAATAGAGGACGATATAAAGAATTAATCGGGGAGTTGAATATTCGAGAGAGAAAAACTCGTTAATTTAAAGTGTGATACTATTTGAGCTTAGTCGTTTAAATTTTGATGAACTTCTTTTTACTTTCAGAAATGCATGGAAGAATGACTCGGAAAAAACTTATGATTGCACCAACTACAAGAAAAGACCTCATGATAGTCAATATGGGCCCTCACCACCCATCAATGCATGGTGTTCTTCGACTGATCGTTACTCTGGATGGTGAAGATGTTATTGACTGTGAACCAATATTGGGTTATTTACATAGAGGAATGGAGAAAATTGCAGAAAATCGAACAATTATACAATATTTGCCTTATGTAACGCGTTGGGATTATTTAGCTACTATGTTTACAGAAGCAATAACCGTAAATGGACCCGAACAGCTAGGAAATATTCAAGTACCTAAAAGGGCTAGCTATATCAGAGCTATTATGTTGGAGTTGAGTCGTATCGCTTCCCATTTGTTATGGCTTGGTCCTTTTATGGCAGATATTGGGGCACAGACCCCTTTCTTCTATATTTTGCGAGAACGAGAATTGATATATGACCTATTCGAATCTGCTACCGGTATGCGCATGATGCATAATTATTTTCGTATCGGAGGAGTGGCTGCTGATCTACCCCATGGATGGATAGATAAATGTTTGGAGTTTTGCGATTATTTTTTAACCAGGATTGCTGAGTATCAAAAGCTTATTACACGGAATCCTATTTTTTTAGAACGGGTTGAGGGCATAGGCATTATTGCCGCAGAAGAAGCACTAAATTGGGGTTTATCCGGGCCAATGCTACGAGCTTCCGGAATACAATGGGATCTTCGTAAAGTTGATCGTTATGAGTGTTACAACGAATTTGATTGGGAGATTCAATGGCAAAAAGAAGGGGATTCATTAGCTCGGTATTTAGTACGAATCCGTGAAATGACAGAATCCATAAAAATTATCCAACAGGCTCTGGAAGGAATTCCAGGGGGACCCTATGAGAATTTAGAAATCCGACGCTTTAATAGAATAAAAGACCTTCAATGGACTGATTTTGAATATCGGTTTATTAGTAAAAAACCTTCTCCGAGTTTTGAATTGTCTAAGCAAGAACTTTATGTAAGAGTTGAAGCACCAAAAGGAGAATTAGGAATTTTTCTGATAGGAGACCAGAGTGTTTTTCCTTGGAGATGGAAAATCCGACCACCGGGTTTTATCAACTTGCAAATTCTGCCGCAGTTAGTTAAAAAAATGAAATTGGCTGATATTATGACAATACTAGGTAGCATAGATATCATTATGGGAGAAGTTGATCGTTGAAATGATAATTGATACAACAGAAATACAAGCTATCAATTCTTTTTCCAGATTGGAATCCTTAAAAGAAGGATATAGGATCATATGGATGCTTGTCCCTATTTTAACCCTTGTATTAGGAATCACACTAGGTGTATTAGTAATTGTTTGGTTAGAAAGAGAAATATCTGCAGGGATACAACAACGTATTGGACCCGAATACGCGGGGCCTTTTGGAATTCTTCAAGCTCTAGCAGATGGTACAAAACTGCTTTTCAAAGAGAATCTTCTTCCATCTAGAGGAGATACTCGTTTATTCAGTATCGGGCCATCGATAGCAGTCATATCCATTTTACTAAGTTATTCAGTAATTCCTTTTAGCTATCACTTTATTCTAGCCGATCTTAGTATTGGTGTTTTTTTATGGATCGCCATTTCGAGTCTTGCTCCCGTTGGACTTCTTATGTCGGGATATGCCTCAAATAATAAATATTCCTTTTTGGGTGGATTAAGGGCTGCTGCTCAATCAATTAGTTATGAAATACCATTAACTCTATGTGTATTATCAATATCTCTACGTGCGATTCGGTGAGACCTAAAATTTACCCGATTTTCTTTCTAGCAAGTTTTCCTTCTAGCAAGAAACTTAAATAAGTTGAATTTTTTTATTCATCATTGGGATTGATGAATTAAACCAGATAGTTATATGAGTGAAATAAAACGGCTTAACAATTTGCTGTTAAAGAAATGCAATCTCATTTCCTATGTACAAGAATTAAGTGCAAAGTAAACATAAGCAGTCGAGACTGTTTATCCCAAGATTAGTTGATTGGTCATCATGGCTTGAAGCGGGTTCAAAAGATTAACCATATGGAGTTTTTACTATCTATTACCTACTATCTATTACCATAGATGTATTACTCTAATGCGAGATTCAAATCAAAAAAATGAGTGGATGGTTAGTAAGACCAAGATACACAAAGGATTAGTAATGGAGATTCTGTAAATTATCCAAAAGGATATTTCTTTTATAGAAAAGTAATTAAAATTGGGGCTTTAAGTTAGTAGAAATGATTTAAGAAGTACTCCCCTCGATTTCGATCCAGAGTATGTTCCTATCCACCGATTAAGTAAATAACTATCAAGAACGAAGAAATCTTTTACTTTTGGTACTGTCCCTTTTTCTGAGAAAGTAGAATAGGAACGAAATAAAATCTAAAGGCTAGAATTAGAATTGTAAAAAGAGATCTGTTTTTTTTTTATTCATAACATAACTATTTATATTTTATTTCTTTACGAGAAAAAAATTCTTGTTATGTAATGCAATGTTTAATTATTTTTCGTAATTAAAAATACTAAAATGATAGGTTGAAATATCTATCCAATATTCCTCTAAAAAGTCTTTTTATTCAAGGATAAAGTTATTAATCAACAAAGAAAAATGAAAATTCTTAAAAGATGAGATCAATT